TTTTGGACAGAATAGACAAACCCCTTTTTTCTTTTGATATCTCCGGGATGATAAAATTCATTTTGAAAAAATGGATGTATAAAAAAACAAAAGAATTAAGAATTTCGGATTATACGGAGGAAAAGACAAAAGAAAGTGATAAAAAAAAAGAGGAAGAAAAAAGAGAAGAATACAAAAGAGAAGAGAAAGCACAAATAGAAATAGCGGAAGCCTGGGATAGCATTTTATTTGCTCAAGTAATAAGAGGATCCCTATTAGTAACCCAATCTTTTCTTAGAAAATATATTCTATTCCCTTCATTGATAATAGCTAAAAATATAGCCCGTATGTTATTATTTCAATTTCCCGAGTGGTCCGAGGACTTAAAAGATTGGAATAGAGAAATGCATGTTAAATGCACCTATAATGGTGTTCAATTATCAGAAACCGAATTTCCAAAAAATTGGTTGACAGACGGTATTCAGATAAAGATCCTATTTCCTTTTTGCCTTAAACCTTGGCACAGATCTAAGGTGTCACCCCCCCAGAAAGATCCGCTGAGAAATAAAGGGCAAAAAAACAATTTTTGTTTTTTAACAGTTTGGGGAATGGAAACTGAACTTCCTTTTGGTTCTCCCAGAAAACAACGTTCATTTTTTGAACCCATTTTTAAAGAACTCAGAAAAAAAATTATCAAATTGCAAAAGAATTCTTTTTTAGTTATACAGGTTTTAAAAGAAAGAATCCATTTTTTTTTAAACCTTTCAAAAGAAAGGAAAAAATGGGTCATGAAAAACATTCTATTTTTAAAAGGAATAATAAAAGAACTTTCAAAAAGAAACCCAATTCAATTATTTGGATTAAGAGAAATATATGAATTGAGTGAAACTAAAAAAGAAAAAGATGGGATAATCAGTAATGGGATGATTAATGAATCGTCCATTCAAATTCTATTTATGAATTTGACAGAAAAATTCTATTTATGAATTTGACAGAAAAAAAAATGAAAGATCTGGCTGATAGAACCAGCACAATCAGGAATCAAATAGAAAAAATTACAAAAGATAAGAAGAAAGGATTTTTAACTCCGGAAATCAATATAAATATTAGTTATAATAAAAGAAGTTATCCTACTAAACTATTAGCATCAATAAAAAATATTTGGGAGAAATTAAAGAAATTCAAAAGAAGAAATGTTCGATTAATCCACAAATCATATTCTTTTTTCAAATTTTTAATTGAAAGGATATACATAGATATCCTTCTCTGTATCATTAATATTCCGAGGATCACTACACAACTTTTTTTTGATAATTCAAAAAAAATGATTGATAAATACATTTACAATAATGAAAGAAATAAAGAAAAAATTGATAAAAGAAATAAAAATACAATTCGTTTTATTTGGACTATAAAAAAATCAATTTCGGATATTAGTAATAAAAAATCAAAGATTTTTTTATCCTCATTCTCACAAGCATATGTATTTTACCAATTATATCAAACGCAAATTCGTAACTTGTATAAGTTAAGATATGTCCTTCAATATCACGGAACATCTCTTTTTCTTAAGAATAAAATAAAGGATTATTTTGAAACACAAGGAATTTTTCATTCTGAATTAAAACATAAAAATATTTGGAATTCGGAAATGATTCAATGGAAAAACTGGTTAAGGGTTCATTATCAATATGATTTATCTCCGATTAGATGGTATCGATTAGTACCACACAAATGGCGAAATAGATTCAATCAAACCCGTATAGTGCAAAATAAAGATTTAAACAAAAAGCATTCAGATGAAAAAGATCGATTAATATTAATTAATTACAAAAAATTAAATGATTTTGAATCAAATTCAAAATATAACTTTCAACAATACTATAAATATGACCTTTTTTCATATAAATCGATTAATTATGAAAATAAGAAGGATTCACATATTTCTGTATCACCATTACGTTTAAATAATAAACAAGAGATTTGTTATAATTACAATAAGATATATAAAAAGGGTAAATTCGTTGACATGACAGGAGGTATTATTCCTATTAATTTAGAAGATGATGCTATTATGAATCTGGATAAATTTACAGATAGAAAATATTTTGATTGGAGAATTTTCGATTTTTGTCTTCGAAATAAAGTCGATATTGAGTCCTGGATCGATATCGATACCAATGGTAATAAAAATACTAAGACTGGGATTAATAATTATCAAATAATTGATAAAATGGATCAAAAAGGTCTTTTTTATCTTAAAATTTCCCAAAATAGAGGAATTACGGCATCCAACAAAAAAAAAGACCTTTTTGATTGGATCGGAATGAATGAAGAAATACTAAGTCGTCCCATATCGAATCTGAAACTTTGGTTCTTTCCAGAATTTGTGCTGCTTTATAATACATATATTATGAGACCGTGGATCATACCAATCCAACTACTTCTTTTAAATTTTAATGAAAATGGTAGTGAAAATAAAAACATCACTAGAAAGAACAAAAGGAATCTTTTTCTATTTTCGAATGAAAAAAAATCGATTGAATTAGAGAATCGAAATCAAGAAGAAAAAGAATCCGCAAGTCGAGATAATCTTGAATCAGATGCACAAAATCAAGCGAACCTTGGATCACTTCTCTCAAACCAAGAAAAAGCTATTGAAGAAGATTATGCAAGCTCAGATATGAAAAAACGTATAAAGAAAAAGCAATATAAGAGCAACACGGAAGCAGAACTTGATTTCTTCCTAAAAAGGTATTTACGTTTTCAATTGAGATGGGATGATTCTTTAAATCAAAGAATGATCAATAATATCAAAGTATATTGTCTCCTACTTAGACTGATAAATCCAAGAGAAATTGCTATATCCTCTATTCAAAGGGGAGAAATGAGTTTAGATATTCTGATGATTCAAAAGGATTTAACTCTTACAGAATTAATGAAAAAGGGTATATTAATTATCGAACCAGTTCGTTTGTCTATAAAAAATGACGGACAATTTTTTATGTACAAAAGCCTAAATATTTCATTGGTTCATAAGAGTAAGCCCCAAATTAATCAAAGATACCGAGAAAAAAGCTATATTGCTACGATTAATTTGGATAAATCCATTGAAAGACATCAAAGAATGGCTGAAAATAGATACAAAAATCATTATGATTTGTTCTTTGTTCCCGAAAAAGTTTTATCCACTAAAGGACGTAAAGAATTAAGAATTCTAATTTGTTTCAATTCACGGAAGAGAGATGGTATTCATAAAAATCCAGTATTTTGCAACAACGTAAAAAACTTTGTTTTGGATAAAAGAAAACATTTTGATAAAAAGAAACTAATTAAATTAAAGTTCGTTCTTTGGCCCAATTCTCGATTAGAAGATTTATCTTGTATGAATCGATATTGGTTTGATACCAATAATGGGAGCCGCTTCAGTATGATAAGGATAAATATGTATCCACGATTGCAAATTTGTTAATGATGCGTTTTTCATATATATTCTGTACCATATATGTATGGTATATGAAACAAATAGTTGCACCCATGTATTGTCTTACCTTCCAGTCTGATACATGACTACGAATTCAATGCATGTATCAATATCCAATAGATCTATAAATGATTAACGGAATCTTCTTATTTTTTATTTTATTATTAGATTCGATCCAAAATTTTGTATCTTTTCTAAATGTAGAAATATATCATCCTTTCCTATTCCTATACGAATTTTCATATTCCTATTCCTATACAAATAAAATTGAAAAGAAAATTGGATTGATTAATTTTATTTGATAAAATTAGGAGTTCATAAAGAAATTAAGATTATTGTGTATACAAAATTAAAATGACTAGCATTATTCTTACTGATCAGTAAAATACATTAAAAAAAAAGAGGATAGAAAATCCGTTTTATGGTAAAAAATTCATTCATTTCAGTTATTTCACAAGAAGAAAAAGAAGAAAACAGGGGGTCCGTTGAATTTCAAGTATTTCATTTCACCAATAAGATACGAAGACTGACTTCACATTTGGAATTGCACAGAAAAGACTATTTATCTCAGAGAGGTCTACGTAAAATCCTGGGAAAACGCCAACGACTGCTCTCTTATTTGTCAAAGAAAAATAGAGTACGTTATAAAGAATTAATTAGTCAGCTGGATATTCGGGAATCAAAAACTCGTTAATTGAAAAAGGAATTTGAATTATTTGATTTTTTTATTAGATCTTGAATTTTAATGAACTTCTTTTCATTTTCAGCAATTCATGAAAGAATGAATCGAGGAATAACCTATGAATGTAACAACTACAAGAAAAGACCTCATGATAGTCAATATGGGACCTCACCACCCATCAATGCATGGTGTTCTTCGGCTCATCCTTACTCTAGATGGCGAAGATGTTATTGATTGTGAACCAATATTGGGTTATTTACACAGAGGAATGGAAAAAATTGCGGAAAATCGAACAGTTATACAATATCTGCCTTATGTAACACGTTGGGATTATTTAGCTACTATGTTCACAGAAGCAATAACCGTAAATGGACCAGAACAGTTGGGAAACATTCAAGTACCTAAGAGAGCCAGTTATATCAGAGTAATTATGTTAGAGTTGAGTCGTATAGCTTCTCATCTGTTATGGCTTGGCCCCTTTATGGCAGATATTGGTGCACAGACTCCTTTTTTCTATATTTTCAGAGAAAGAGAATTAGTATATGATCTATTCGAAACTTCCACCGGTATGAGAATGATGCATAATTATTTTCGTATCGGAGGAGTAGCGGCCGATCTACCTTATGGATGGATAGATAAATGTTTGGATTTCTGTGATTATTTTTTAACAGCGGTTTCTGAATATCAAAAACTTATTATGCGAAATCCTATTTTTTTAGAACGAGTTGAGGGGGTAGGCATTATTGGTCCAGAAGAAGCAATAAATTGGGGTTTATCGGGACCAATGCTACGAGCTTCCGGAATCCAATGGGATCTTCGTAAAGTTGATCATTATGAATGTTACGACGAATTGGATTGGGAAATCCATTGGCAAAAAGAAGGAGATTCATTAGCTCGCTATTTAGTCCGAATCGCTGAAATGAGGGAATCGATAAAAATTATTCAACAGGCTCTGGAAGGAATTCCAGGGGGACCCTATGAGAATTTAGAAACCCGATTCTTTGCTAGAGAAAGGGATCCAGAATGGAATGATTTTGAATATCGATTCATTAGTAAAAAACCTTCTCCTACTTTTGAATTACCGAAGCAAGAACTTTATGTAAGAGTTGAAGCCCCAAAGGGAGAATTGGGAATTTTTTTAATAGGAGATCAGAGTGGTTTTCCTTGGAGGTGGAAAATTCGTCCACCTGGTTTTATCAATTTGCAAATTCTTCCTCAGTTAGTTAAAAGAATGAAATTGGCCGATATTATGACAATACTAGGTAGCATAGATATCATTATGGGAGAAGTTGATCGTTAAAATGATAATTGATACAACAGAAGTACAAGATATAAATTCTTTTTCTAGATTGGAATCTTTAAAAGAAGTCTATGGAATCATAGGGATGTTTTTCTCTATTTTGACTCTTGTATTGGGAATCACAATAGGTGTACTCATAATTGTGTGGTTAGAAAGAGAAATATCTGCAGGAATACAACAACGTATTGGTCCCGAATACGCCGGTCCTTGGGGAATTCTTCAAGCTTTAGCAGATGGGACAAAACTTATTTTCAAAGAGAATCTTTTTCCATCTAGAGGAGATACTCGTTTATTCAGTATAGGACCATCCATAGCAGTTATATCAATTTTACTAAGTTATTCAGTAATTCCTTTTAGTTATCACCTTGTTTTATCTGATCTCAATATCGGTGTTTTTTTATGGATTGCCATTTCCAGTATTGCTCCCATTGGACTCCTTATGTCAGGATATGGATCAAATAATAAATATTCTTTTTTAGGTGGTCTACGAGCCGCTGCTCAATCGATTAGTTATGAAATACCATTAACCCTTTGTGTGTTATCAATATCTCTACGTGCGATTCGTTAAAACAGAAACTTTTCTTTATTCCTTTCTTTTTCGAAAAGAAATTGAATAGATATCTCCTTTTTTTATTCATCATTCAGTTCGATGACCTAAATCAGATAGTTGTATGAGTGAAAGAAAACAGCTTATAAATTAGCAGTAAAAAGATTGAGTCTCATTTCCTACGTACAAGAATAAAAAAAAAAAAGTAAATAGAAGCAAGACTTTTACCCCAAGATTGGTTGATTAGTCATCCTGGCTTGAAGCGGGCTCAACTCAAAAGATCAACCACATAGAGTTTTCACTATCGTTTCTATGTATTACCATAACGGGTGATTGAGCAAAAATCAGTGGATGGTTAGGAACACCAAAATACATAAAGGATTAGTAATGGAGATTTTTTATGTAAATTATCCAAAAGGAATTTTTACATAACATAAAAAGAATAGTAATTGGGGCTTTAAGTTAGTAGAAATGATCAAGCAGTACTACCCACGATTCCGATTCAGAGTATACTCCTATCCACAGATTCAAAAATGACTATCAGGAACGAAATAATCCTTTTTTTGAAACCCCCCCTTATTTTTTTTCAAAAAGAAGAATAGGAACGAAAAAAAAAAGATCTTTTTCTTATTTCCTCTATTAATAGGGATAACGTGGCATTATTCAGGAACTAATGTATAATTTTTTTTTCGTAATCAAAAAGAATGGGTTGAAATATCTATTGCTATTTCTACAAAGAGTATTTTATTGAAGGATTAAGTTATTACTCAACAAATAAAAATTCAAATTATTAAAGGATGAGATCAATTCAGAAGTGCTTTTTTAGTTATTATTATAGCAGACAGAATTCCATTGGTCTAATTCAGGACCTTCCGATAGGTTTTGACTCTATCTATATAGAATATATATTTCATTTCGAATCGATATATAGTATTTATTATACTACAAACATATCAATATAAATAATATCAATTCGGTCCTTAGATTTATTGATGGCCCTCGAGGAGCCGTATGAGGTGAAAATCTCACGTACGTTTCTGGAATAGCGATGGGAACAGTGATGTTATCATCGACTATGATTATCTAACAGTTCAAGTACAGTTGATATAGTTGAGGCCCAGTCCAAATATGGTTTTTGGGGATGGAATTTGTGGCGTCAACCTATAGGGTTTTTCGTTTTTCTAATTTCTTCCCTAGCAGAATCTGAGAGATTACCTTTTGATTTACCAGAAGCAGAGGAAGAATTAGTGGCAGGTTATCAAACCGAATATTCGGGTATCAAATTTGGGTTATTTTACGTTGCTTCCTATCTAAATCTATTAGTTTCTTCGTTATTTGTAACAGTTCTTTACTTAGGAGGTTGGAATATCTCTATTCCTTACATATTCGTTCCTGAAATAAATAAAGTAGGTAGCGTCTTTGGAACGACAATTGGTATTTTTATTACATTAGCTAAAACTTATTTGTTCTTGTTTATTTCTATCACAACAAGATGGACTTTACCTAGA